AATAATAGATTCGAAAATGCCATAAGAAATGAAATGTCACAATATTTTTTTTATACATGGCAAAGTTATGGAAAAAAAAAAATATCTTTTTCGTTTCCACCTAGTTTATCCACTTTTTTGGAAATGATACAAAGAAAGATACCCTTCTCAATAATAGAAAAAGATGAATTATACAATCATTGGGTTTTTACTAATCAAGAAAAAAATAATAATCTAAACAATGAGTTGATAAATCGAATTGAAGCTTTAGACAAAAGATCTATTTCTGTTGATATACTAGAAAAAAAAATTCGATTGTGTAATGAGGGGAATAAAAAAGAATACTTGCACCAAATATATGATCCTTTCTTGAATGGGTTGCATCGTGGAAGAATCAAAAAATTTCTTTCACCTTTAATTAGAAATGAAATTTTAATAGAAAGTTTTATAGAAAGAAATAAAATTCATGCTCTCTTTCTTACTGATACGGATCGCCGAAAATTGGAACAGAAAAGAGAACGATTTGAAAAAAAAACATTATCAAAAAAAAGAAGGTATTTCTTGACTTTAATCAGTCAACTTGCTAGAGAAAGAGAATCAAACTTTAATTTGAAAGTTTCCTTTTTATTTTTAGAACAAGAAAGAATGGATTCCGAAAAGGAAACAAAATTTTTAAAATTTTTATTCGATGCAATTAGAACTGATACTAAAAATAAAAAAAGAAAAAAAAAAATTATTGGAATAAAAGAAATCAGTAAAAACGTCCCTCGATGGTCATTCAAATTAATCAATGAATTAGAACAACAGGAAGGAGAGGGTGAAGAAGAAGTACCCATTGATTATCAGATTCGTTCAAGAAAAGCCAAACGTGTAGTGATTTTTACTGATAATCGGCGAAATAATGATAATAAAGATATTACAAATCCTGATAAAACAGACGAAGTGGCTTTGATACGCTATTCGCAACAATCGGATTTTCGTCGAGACATAATCAAAGGGTCTATGCGAGCACAAAGACGTAAAACAGTTATTGGGGAACTCTTTCAAGCAAATGCGCATTCTCTCCTCTTTTTGAACAGAATATACAAACCACACCTTCTTTTTTTTGATACCTCCGGGGTAATGAAACTCATTTTTCGAAACTGGATGGGAGAGGGAACAGAACTAAAAATTTCAGATTATATAGAAGAAAAAAAAGAGAAAGACAAAAAAGAAGAGAACAAAAGAAAGGAAAAAGCACGAATAGAAATAGCAGAAGCCTGGGATACCATCCCATTCGCACAAGCAGTAAGAGGTTTAATGTTAATAACTCAATCGACTCTTAGAAAATATATTCTATTACCTTCATTAATAGCAGCTAAAAATATTATCCGTATACTACTATTGCAATTTCCTGAATGGTCTGAGGATTTCAAGGAATGGAATAGAGAAATACATATTAAATGCACCTATAATGGTGTTCAATTATCAAAAAGAGAATTTCCAAAAAATTGGTTACTAGACGGCATTCAGATAAAAATACTGTTTCCTTTCTGTCTGAAACCTTGGTACGGATCTAAGTTAGGGTCTTCTTATATAGATCGAATGAAAAAGAAAGGGCAAAAAGATGATTTTTCTTTTTTAACAGTTTGGGGAATGGAGACTGAACTTCCTTTTGGTTCTCCCCGAAAACGGCCTTCCTTTTTTGGACCTATTTTAAAGAAACTCGAAAAAAAAATGGGAAACTTCAAAAAAAAATATTTTCTAATTCTACAAGTTTTAAAAGCAAGAACAAGATTTTTTCTAACTATCTCAAAAAAAACAAACAAATGGTTTAGCAAAAGTATTCTATTTTTAAAAATAATAATAAAAGAAATTTCAAAAATAAAAAGAATTCTATTTAGTAGATTGAAAGAAGTAGATAAATCAAGCGAAACGAAAAAAGAAAAAGATTCTATAACGCGTAATCAAATAATTCATGAATCCGTGAATCAAATTAGATCTACAAGTTGGACAAATTATTTACTGACAGAAAAAAAAACGAACGATCTAACTGATAGAACAAGTACAATTAGAAAAAAAATAGAAAAAATTACAAAAGAAAAAAAAAAAGTGATTCCAGGAATAAATCTTAGTCCTAATACTAATAAAAGTAGTTCTAATGTTAAAAGATTCGAATTCCCAAAAACTATTTGGCAAATATTAAAAAGGCGCAGCGCTCGATTAATTCATAAATCTTATTTTTTTATAAAATTTTTCATTGAAAAGATATACATAGATATACTTCTATCTATGATTAATATTCCCAGAATGCATACAAAGCTTTTTCTTGAATCAACAAAAACTCTTATTGATAAACCCATTTTAAATATTCAAAAAAATCATGAAAAAGGTAATAAAACTAATGAAACGAAAATTGACTTTATTTCAACTATACAAAAATCCTTTTATAATATTAGTAATAATAATTCACAGAATGTTGATGGATTATCCTCCTTCTCACAAGCATATGTATTTTACAAATTGTCACAAATCCAAGTTC